AGGTAAATACCCCAGTGAGGCCTGGGGAGATGAGTTTCAGCGGGCTCAGGTTTTTTGGGTTTTCGTTTTGTGTCTCTGGTAGTTGGAGTAACATTGGAAATACTTGAAATAATTAAAATAACAGTATTTTGATCATGAAGAAAACAATACTTGAATTGCCGGGGGGGGGGTGGGCTACCGCTATTTTAGGGTTGAAAAAGTAACATTATTACAATAATCGGTAAGCTTGGGGTGGGCTACCGCTATTTTAGGGTTGAAAAAGTAACATTATTACAATAATCGGTAAGCTTGGGGTGGGCTACCGCTATTTTAGGGTTGAAAAAGTAACATTATTACAATAATCGGTAAGCTTGGGGTGGGCTACCGCTATTTTAGGGTTGAAAAAGTAACATTATTACAATAATCGGTAAGCTTGGGGTGGGCTACCGCTATTTTAGGGTTGAAAAAGTAACATTATTACAATAATCGGTAAGCTTGGGGTGGGCTACCGCTATTTTAGGGTTGAAAAAGTAACATTATTACAATAATCGGTAAGCTTGGGGTGGGCTACCGCTATTTTAGGGTTGAAAAAGTAACATTATTACAATAATCGGTAAGCTTGGGGTGGGCTACCGCTATTTTAGGGTTGAAAAAGTAACATTATTACAATAATCGGTAAGCTTGGGGTGGGCTACCGCTATTTTAGGGTTGAAAAAGTAGTCGCCTTTTCTATGCTACCAGAGGTTTGTCCTGTTTCCGGGGGGTTTTCAGGGGTCTTAGCAACCTTAGGGGTTTAGGGGGGTAGGGGGGTTTTGCGCGCAAAAAGGGGGTATCCTGGGGAAGGTAGAGGAAACGAGCACATCTTTATGCACATGATATCTATTAATGTTATCCTTCTAATAAAGTCTAGTTACATGGGTATTATGTGCGAGCGGGCAAGAAAGATGCTCACCCTTTAAACGTTTCGGTTGGCTGGATGCACTCTGAAATGCCAAGTGAAAGGAAAAAAAAAAAGAGAACCCCTTACCCGCTGGAGTGAACGCCCGGCTTGCTGGGTAACGAGTCGTATGTATTATCAACATTAACTTATGTAAGCGTCGATGAAAGTGTGGGGAATAATATCAATTTATGGCCCTGAAGTAGGAACCAAATGCCAGGAATAGTTCACTGAGTGAAACCCCCACAGTTTTTGTCCCTCACCTTCAATAACCGTTATCATTAAGAAATCACCGGTTGGTAGGCTCTTACTACATACAAATTTGAGTTGGAGAGATTTTGAGTCTTGGTATAACTCGACTGATGAGTGTTGTGTTCGGTCTTAAATTTCGACTGGTCCTGGACTTTCAGATGTGTAAGGTTAGTGTAAAAATAGGTTTCAGTAAATCTTAGTTAGAAATGCTGATGAATGAGTGCTATAATACTAGATTAGGTTATTATACATAGATGTCCTAGTTCATTATATAAAATGGTTACTATAAATATATGGTGTTATTACATACATGTACTTGAAAACTTTCAGCGCATGCATTATAAGACAAAGAATAGTTTAGTGCTAGAATCCTAGCTTTGGGAGTTAGGGGTAGGAGTTGAAATCTCCTTTCTTTGAGCAGTAGGGAGGATTTTAACCTCCGACGGTCAGTTTACAAGACTGGGGCTCTGGACGCTGAGCTACTAGTGCATTTTCATCCGAGGACTTTGTTTTCCATTCAGCCTGCTGTTGGGATTAGGACTAGGAAAAGGGAGAAGTAGATGACGGATGCTACTTGCCCAATGATAACGAAAGGGTGTTCTACGGGTATTCCTCCAATTCAAGTCAGAATTATTACGTCTGCTACTAAAGATCAGAACAGGAATTGTGTTACAGGGCGAAACATTAAGCTTCGTTGTTTAGATGTGTGGAGAAAGGGGACGAGCATGAGAACCAGGATCGAGAATAGAAGGGCAAGTACGCCTCCAAGCTTGTTTGGAATTGAGCGGAGAATGGCGTAGGCAAAGAGGAAGTACCACTCTGGCTTGATGTGAGGGGGTGTAACAAGCGGGTTTGCGGGAGTAAAGTTGTCTGGGTCTCCTAAAAGGTTTGGGGAAAATAGAGCGAGCGAGGCCAGCGCAGTCAGAAGGACTGCGAAGCCTAAGAGATCTTTGTAGGTGAAGTAGGGGTGGAAGGGGACTTTATCGGAATCTGAGTTCAGCCCGGTAGGGTTGTTTGAACCAGTTTCGTGGAGAAAAAGAAGATGAATAACTGTTGCGGCTGCGATAATGAAAGGGAAGAGGAAGTGGAACGCAAAGAACCGAGTGAGGGTGGCATTATCTACAGAAAAGCCACCTCAGATTCATTGGACAAGAGTGCCCCCAACATAAGGTACCGCAGATAACAGGTTGGTAATGACGGTTGCACCTCAAAACGACATTTGTCCTCAAGGGAGAACGTATCCGACGAAGGCGGTTATCATTACGAGGAGCAGCAGAACGACCCCGATGGTTCATGTTTCCTTGTATAGGTAGGAGCCGTAGTAGAGGCCTCGGCCGATGTGAAGGTAGATACAGATAAAAAAGAATGATGCGCCGTTGGCATGAATACTTCGGATAAGTCAGCCGTAGTTGACGTCCCGGCAGATGTGCGCAACGGAGGTGAAGGCAGTAGCAATATCTGAGGTGTAGTGTATAGCTAAAAATAAGCCAGTAGCGATCTGGGTCACTAAGCAGAGTCCTAAAAGAGACCCAAAGTTTCATCAGACAGAAATGTTGGAGGGGGCTGGGAGGTCGACTAAAGCATCGTTTGCGATTTTAAGAAGGGGGTGGGATTTACGGAGATTGGCCATTAGGGTTCTTGTAGTTGAATAACAACGGTGGTTTTTCAAGCCATTAGTCCTGGTTAAAGTCCTGGCAGGAATTATGACTTTTGTTATATATTTAGTTTTATTTTCTCTTGTGTTGGGGTTGGTTGCAGTTGCTTCTAACCCGTCCCCCTACTTTGCTGCTTTGGGATTGGTTGTGGTAGCTGGTATGGGGTGTGGTGTACTAGTCGGGCATGGGGGGCCCTTTTTGTCCTTAGTTCTGTTTCTAATTTACTTAGGCGGGATATTAGTTGTATTTGCATACTCAGCAGCGTTAGCTGCTGAACCGTACCCAGAAAGCTGGGGTAGCTGGTCGGTAATAGTTTACGGGGTTGTTTACGTGGCGGGGGTAGTGGTAGCCTCTGCGTTGTTTTGAGGGGGGTGATATGAGTCGTCTTGGGTCCTGGTAGATGAGTTGGCGGAGTTTTCTGTCTTCCGAGGGGACATTGGAGGGGTAGCTTTAATATACTCTTCTGGGGGTTGGTTATTAATTATTAGTGCGTGGGTGCTACTTCTTACGCTGTTTGTGGTACTTGAGTTGACCCGTGGCTTAAGCCGAGGGGCGCTGCGAGCAGTTTAGGGGATAAGTGTTGGGATTATAAGGGCTAGTGTTAAAAGGAAGAGAGTTAGGTACGTCTTGATTATTCCTCGCTGAATATTACTTGTAGAAGAGACCAGGGGGAGGTTGGAGGACACAATGGCTTTGGGGCCTACTTTTTCTAGCCAGGTTTGGTCTACTATTTGGTTGGCAATGTCTTGGCCGAGAACGAGCCCTAACTTGGGGGTTAAGCGATGTACAATGGCAGGGAAGAAGCCTAGTATATTGGAGAAGTTGTGCACGTTTAAGATGGGGGTTGATTTAAATTGCTTGTTGGTTAGTATGGCGAGTTCCATAGCAACAAGTAGGCCTACGATTGTAACTGCAAGGGCGGCTAGTTTCAGGAGGGGAGGTATGGACATAACAGGCGTTTTTAGGGGTGTAATATTTGAGGTAATTAGTAGTCCCGCAATGATACTGCCCCATGCTAGTCGTTTGAGTGGGTTAATCACTGCTGGGTTGTTTTCGTTAATTGGGGAGAGTGGGCTAAATCGGGGGTGGCCTATGGGGACAAAGAAAATTACTCGGAAGCTGTAGATTGCTGTAAAAGATGTGGCCAGGAGGGTAAGGGTTAGGGCTCAGGCGTTTAGGTGGGATGTGTTTAATGCTTCGATGATGGCGTCTTTAGAAAAGAAACCGGCTAAGAAGGGGGTTCCTGTGAGTGCGAGGCTGCCAATTGTTAGACAAGATGATGTAAAAGGTGCAAGGTGGTGTATTCCTCCTATTTTTCGGATGTCTTGTTCGTCGTTTAGGCTGTGAATAATAGACCCCGAGCAGAGAAACAGCATGGCTTTAAAGAAGGCATGCGTGCAGATGTGTAGAAATGCTAGTTGAGGTTGGTTGAGTCCGATAGTTACCATCATGAGCCCAAGTTGGCTGGATGTGGAGAATGCAACGATTTTTTTAATGTCATTTTGCGTAAGGGCACAAGTTGCAGTGAATAGTGTCGTGAGAGCCCCGAGGCAGAGACAGGTTGTGAGGGCAGTCGGGTTATTTTCCAGAAGTGGGCTCATTCGGACTAGCAGGAAAATGCCGGCAACTACTATAGTGCTAGAATGAAGTAGGGCAGATACCGGTGTAGGACCCTCCATAGCGGAGGGTAGCCAAGGGTGGAGTCCAAACTGGGCTGATTTCCCAGTTGCTGCAACAATTAGTCCGAGGAGCGGGTAAGTTAGGTCTATGTCCTTGGAAGTTGCAAAGATTTGTTGTATCTCCCAGGAGTTCAGGTTTGTTGCCATTCAAGCTATAGCGAAGATAAGTCCGATGTCTCCGACCCGGTTGTATAGAACTGCCTGAAGTGCTGCAGTGTTAGCGTCGGCTCGTCCGTACCACCACCCGATGAGGAGGAATGATATGATTCCGACACCCTCTCAGCCGATAAAGAGTTGGAATATGTTGTTTGCGGTTACTAGGATAATCATGGCAATTAAAAATGTCAGAAGATACTTAAAAAAGCGGTTCACGTTTGGGTCGGCGTGCATGTATCATGATGCAAATTCCAGAATGGATCAGGTAACGTAGAGAGCAATTGGTGTAAAAATAATCGAATAAAAGTCAAATTTTAGGCTAATGTTGATATCGAAGGTATTAGTGTTTATTCAGGTTCAATTAGTGACGATTGTTTCGGCACCTTCGTTAAGGAATAGAGCGAGGGGCAAGAGGCTGACAAAGAAGGCTATTTTTACAGCTGTTTTGACATGAGATGTTGCTCATTGAGGCCCTCGGGGTGTAGGACGAATTGTAGTGGCCAGAGGGTAGGCTAGTAATGCAAAGATTGTAACCAAGCTTGATGAGATCATTAGGGAGGTGGGGTGCATAGCTGCTACTTGGATTTGCACCAAGAGTTTTTGGTTCCTAAGACCAACGGATGAGCTGTTATCCTTTAGGAGCCCTTCGAGTGAGCCTGGGGGTCCAACCAAGGTCGTGGGAATTAGCAGTTCCCATTGCTGCGAGCCTCTCTCGGTGGGAAAAGGGATTTTAACCCTTATTTCTAGAATCACAATCTAATGTTTTTGTTAAAACTATACCTACAGGCAGTCCAACCTCAGATCAGCTCGGGCTTAAGCACAAGGAGAATGAGAGGAATTAGATGAAGTGCAATAAGAAGGTGTTCTCGGGTGTGTGATGGTTCAAGTGCAATTACGTGTGTTGGGAGGGGGCCTCGTTGTGTTATTAGGAATATGTAGAGGCTGTAACCGGCCGTAATGAGGGTGCCGGATCCTGTTAATGCCAGGGTCCACCAGGATCAGTTAAAAAGAGAAGTAATAATCATTAGTTCCCCCATAAGGTTGGGTAGTGGTGGCAAGGCCAGGTTGGCCAGGCTGGAGATAAACCATCAAGTGGCTATCAGTGGTAGTGCCACTTGAAGTCCTCGTGCCAGGACTATTGTACGGCTGTGAGTTCGCTCATAGTTTGTGTTTGCTAGGCAGAACAGGGCTGAGGAGGTCAGACCATGAGCAATTATAAGTGTAAGTGCCCCCGTGAGTCCTCAGGGCGATTGAATGAGAATTCCCCCGGCTACCAGGCCCATATGGCTTACAGATGAGTAAGCAATTAGGGATTTAAGGTCAGTTTGGCGTAGACAAATTGAACCCGTTATAATTACACCTCAAAGTGCAAAGACAATGAAGGGGTAGCTTAGTTCCTTAGTTAGAGGCTCTAGCATTGTTATTATGCGGATTATGCCGTAACCCCCTAGTTTTAGTAGAACAGCCGCAAGGATTATTGAGCCTGCAATTGGGGCTTCGACGTGTGCTTTGGGAAGTCACAGGTGAACACCGTAAAGTGGTATTTTAACTAGGAAGGCTAGAAGGCAGCCTGCTCATCATAATTTGTCGGCATAGGTTGATAGGGCTAGGGGGTCCCCGTAATGGAGGGTTAATAATGACAGGGTTCCGGATGTGTTCTGGAGCAAGAGTAAAGCAACAAGAAGGGGGAGCGAGCCTGCTAGTGTATAAAAGAGGAAGTAGGTTCCTGCATTTAGGCGCTCTGTTTGATTACCTCAGCGGGTAATGATGATAAGTGTGGGGATCAGGGTAGCTTCAAATATTACGTAGAATATTACGAGCTCAGTGGCGCTAAATGCTAGGATTAGAAAAAACTGAAGTGAGGCGAGAAGTGTAATGTATATACGTTGCCGACCGAGTGGCTCTGAGGCTGTATGCTTCTGGCTTGCCAAGATCATTAGTGGGAGGAGCCAACATGTGAGAACCAGGAGGGGTGTTGATAGGGAGTCGGTGGCCATGAATAGGTTGAGTGAGGATCAGCCGGTTTCTGAAAGATTTTTTAATCACGAAAGGCTAGCCAGGGAGATACAAAAGCTATATAACAAAGTTATGGGTCATAGCCAGCTAGGTTTGAGTAGTCAGGCCGTTGGAATTAACATGAGTGTTGGAATTAGAATTTTTAGCATTGGAGGAGATTTAGGCTTTGTAGTCGGTCAGTCCCGTGGGTTCGGGCAGTGGCGACCAGAAGGGCGAGCCCGGCGCTCGCTTCGCAGGCTGAAAATGCAAGGAGGAGCATGGGGGATGCTGAAAAGTTAGTTGAGTCTAGTTGAAGTGTTCACAAGGAGAGGGCAACAAATAGGGATAGTATTATCCCTTCAAGGCACAATAGGGCGGAGAGGAGGTGGAACCGGTGGAATGCCAGGCCTGTTAAACCTAGAAAAAAGGCTGAGGAGAAGGCAAAGTGTGTGGGGGTCATTAAGCGGTTGCGGATTTAAACCACAAGTTTTTGAGCCGAAATCAAATGTTTTTCTTAGACTAACCACCTATTCAGCCCATTCTAGGCCTCCCTGCATTCATTCGTAAATGAGGCCGAGGGTTAGAAGGGAGAGGACAGCTGTGGCTCACGTAAATGTAAGCAGAGGGGATGCTAGTTGGTCCCCTCATGGGAGGGGGAGGAGAAGTGCAATTTCTAAGTCGAAGAGAAGAAAGAGGATTGCAATGAGAAAAAATCGCAGTGAAAAGGGTAGTCGGGCGGAACCCATGGGGTCAAAGCCACACTCGTATGGTGATAGTTTCTCGTGGTCTGGTGTAATTTGGGGAAGTCAAAAAGACACAATGGCAAGTACCGTTGAGAGGAGGGCGGTAATTGAAATGATGGTTAGAAGAAGGCTCATTATCTTCCCTTGGATTTTAACCAAGACCAGGTGATTGGAAGTCACTTATACTAGATTTGATACTAGGAAGATTAAGATCCTCATCAGTAAATAGAGATATAGAGGAAGAGTCAGACGACGTCTACGAAGTGTCAGTATCATGCGGCTGCTTCAAACCCAAAGTGGTGGTCTGATGTAAAGTGGTGGAGAATTTGGCGTAGTAGACAAACGGCTAGGAAAGATGAGCCAACTAAGACGTGAAGTCCGTGGAAGCCGGTGGCAACAAAGAATGTAGCACCGTAAACCCCGTCTGCGATGGTGAAGGGGGCTTCGTGATACTCAAGGCCTTGGAGGAAGGTGAAGTACCCCCCGAGTAAGATTGTTAGGGCGAGAGATTGAATAGCTTGTTTTCGTTTACCTTCTATGATGCTGTGATGTGCCCATGTAACAGTCACGCCTGAGGCAAGCAGTACTGCTGTGTTTAGAAGTGGGACTTCGAATGGGTCTAAAGGTGTGATGCCTGCCGGTGGTCAGAAGCCTCCTAGGTCGGGGGTGGGTGCTAGGCTTGAGTGGTAAAAGGCTCAGAAGAAGCCTAGGAAGAATAGGACTTCTGATGTAATAAATAGAATTATTCCGTATCGGAGGCCTTTTTGAACGGGAGGGGTGTGGTGTCCTTGAAATGTCCCTTCTCGAACGACGTCTCGTCATCACTGAAAGACTGTTAGAATGAGAAGGACTGTCCCAATAGTTATTAGGGTCGTGGAGTGAAAGTGAAATCAGATAGCAAGGCCAGATGTTATCAATAGGGCGGCAATAGCCCCCGTGAGGGGTCATGGGCTCGGGTCGACTATGTGGTACGGGTGTGCTTGAGGGGCCATTAAACGTTTTCTTGTAGGTAAAGACTTAGAAGTAGGACAAAGACATAGGCTTGAATCATAGCAACGGCAACTTCCAGAAGGGTGAGGAGGAAAAGAACCGTTGTTGTTAAAATAGCAACAACAGGTATAAGCGGGAGAAGGACGAAGGCAGCTGTTGCAATGAGTTGAATGAGGAGATGGCCTGCTGTGAGGTTTGCTGTAAGTCGGACACCAAGAGCAAGGGGTCGAATAAATAGGCTAATTGTTTCGATGATAATTAGTACGGGGATCAGGAGGGTAGGAGTTCCTTCTGGAAGAAGGTGGCCTAAAGCAATTGTTGGTTGGTTTCGCATACCAATGATGACAGTTGCCAGTCATAGTGGGACTGCAAGGCCGAGGTTAAGTGAGAGTTGAGTGGTGGGTGTAAATGTATACGGAAGGAGTCCGAGCATGTTAATAGAAATAAGATAAAGCATTAGCGAGGCGAATAGGAGGGCTCATTTGTGGCCTCCTGGGTTTAGGGGAAGAAGGAGTTGTGAGGTAAAGCCGCTAATAAATCAGCCTTGAAGGGAGATTAGGCGGTTGTTTAATCAGCGGGAAACTGGGGCTGGGAAGAGCGTTCAAGGCAGTGTAATTGCTAGTGCAATTAGTGGAATGCCCAGGAATACGGGGGACATAAATTGGTCAAAGAAGCTTAGTATCATGGTCAGTTTCAGGGTTCTGTTTTAGGTTTTTGTGTGCTTTGGGAGGTTGGCTCATTAGGGTAAGTGTGAGCTAAAACTTTTGGGGGAATGACAGTTAAAAGGATTATTCAAGAGAAAACCAAAATTGCAAATCAGGGTGCGGGGTTCAGTTGAGGCATGTCGCTAGGGGTGGTTGTTAGGCACCAGTCTTTAGCTTAAAAGGCTAACGCTTGTACTTATTAGCTTCTTAGCGAGGCGTCTTCAATTATTAGCGAAGACCAGTTCTCAAAGTGGTCAAGTGGGACTGCCTCTACAACGACGGGCATAAAGCTGTGGTTTGCCCCGCAAATTTCAGAGCATTGACCATAGAATACGCCGGGTCGGCTAACAATAAAGGTTGCTTGGTTTAATCGTCCAGGTACGGCGTCTACTTTTACGCCCAGGGAGGGGACTGCTCATGAATGTAAGACATCTTCAGCTGAGATAAGAACTCGAATTGGAGATTCTACAGGAATTACCATTCGGTGGTCTGCTTCAAGTAGTCGGAATTGTCCGGGGGTTAGGTCTTGAGTTGGGACCATGTAGGAGTCAAAACCGAGGTCTTGGTAGTCTGTGTATTCGTAGCTTCAGTATCATTGGTGTCCTAAGGCTTTAATTGTCAGGTGGGGATCATTAATTTCGTCTATTAAGTATAAAATTCGGAGAGACGGGAGGGCGATGAGAATAAGAATAATAGCTGGAAGAACTGTTCAGATAACTTCAATTTCTTGAGAGTCTAACACAAGCTTATCGGTTAGTTGGGCCGTGACCATTGCCACAATGATATAAAGTACCATTGTGCTGATGAGAATAACAATTATTAAGGCGTGGTCATGGAAGTGAAGTAGTTCTTCTATAAGGGGGGAAGCTGCGTCCTGAAATCCCAGTTGTGATGGATGTGCCATTACGTTTAAGATACGCGGGGGTTGAACCCACAATTCTGCCTTGACAAGGCAGTGTTATAACGTTTTACTAGTATCTTATTGGTGTGTTGTGAAGAAAGTGACAGAGCGGTTATGTGGTTGGCTTGAAACCAATTGATGGGGGTTCAACTCCTCCCTTTCTCGTTAGCCGTTCGAATTTATACGAACTTGAACGAATGCGGGCTCCTCAAATGTGTGGTAAGGTGGAGGGCAGCCGTAAAGTCATTCAATATTAGTTGAAGTTAGTTCTACTGCCCCGACTTCTCGTTTGGCTGTAAATGCTTCTCAAATAATAAACAAAAATAAAATCACAGCGACGAGCGACATTAGTGAGCCGATCGATGAGACAGTATTTCAGAGGGTGTATGCGTCCGGGTAGTCTGAATACCGCCGAGGCATTCCGGCGAGACCCAGGAAATGTTGGGGGAAGAATGTGAGGTTAACCCCCACAAACATTAGGCCGAAGTGAATTTTTGTTCATGTGGAGTGGAGAGTATAGCCTGTAAATAGTGGGAACCAGTGAACGAAAGCGGCAACGATCGCAAATACAGCCCCCATAGATAAGACATAGTGGAAGTGGGCTACTACATAGTATGTGTCATGAAGCACAATGTCAAGAGACGAGTTAGCTAAGACAATACCAGTAAGACCTCCCACTGTAAATAGGAAAATAAACCCTAGGGCCCACAGGAGTGGGGTTTCTCATTTAATGCTTCCTCCATGAAGGGTTGCGAGTCAGCTAAAGACTTTTACGCCGGTTGGAATGGCAATAATTATTGTGGCAGAGGTAAAATAGGCCCGTGTGTCCACATCTATTCCGACTGTAAACATGTGATGGGCTCATACAATGAAGCCCAGGAGTCCGATAGCCATCATAGCCCAGACTATTCCCATGTAACCAAAGGGTTCTTTCTTACCTGCATAATATGCAACGATGTGAGAAATCATCCCGAAGCCTGGAAGAATTAAAATGTAAACTTCTGGGTGCCCAAAGAATCAGAATAGGTGTTGGTAGAGGATGGGGTCACCCCCTCCGGCAGGGTCAAAGAAGGTTGTGTTTAGGTTGCGGTCTGTCAGTAGCATTGTAATGCCAGCGGCCAGGACGGGTAGGGATAGAAGAAGAAGGACGGCAGTGATTAGTACGGCCCAGACAAATAGTGGGATTTGGTACATAGTGACTGCTGTTGGTTTCATGTTGATGATAGTAGTAATAAAGTTGATTGCCCCTAGAATTGATGAAATTCCGGCAAGGTGGAGGGAGAAAATGGTGAGGTCTACTGATGCTCCGGCGTGTGCTAGATTTCCAGCTAGTGGGGGATACACGGTTCATCCTGTCCCTGCCCCAGCTTCGACGCCTGAAGAGGCTAGAAGGAGGAGAAAGGATGGGGGTAGGAGTCAGAAACTCATGTTATTTATTCGAGGGAAGGCCATATCGGGGGCCCCAATTATTAATGGAATAAGTCAGTTTCCGAACCCTCCGATCATAATTGGTATTACTATAAAGAAGATTATTACAAAGGCGTGTGCGGTGACGATTACATTATAAATTTGGTCGTCTCCCAGGAGAGCCCCGGGTTGGCTTAGCTCTGCTCGAATGAGCAGACTTAGGCCCGTCCCCACTATTCCGGCTCAGGCACCAAATACAAGATAGAGGGTGCCGATGTCTTTGTGATTGGTCGAGAAAAATCAACGTGTGATTGCCACAGGTAGGATGGCTGAGTTAAGCGGTGGATTGTAGACCCATAGACAGAGGTGCAAGCCCTCTTCTTATCAAGCTCTGGGGTGTTACATGTTAGATTGCAAATCTAAAGAAGCAGACTAATCGTCTGCCGGGGCTTTTTCCCGCCTTTTACTGGTTAAATTAGGCGGGAAAAAGTAGATAGATGCTCGCCGGATTGGGCGCTTAGCTGTTAACTAAGATTTTGTAGGATCAAGGCCTTCCTATCTAGAAAGGCTTTAGCTTAATTAAAGTGTCTGCTTTGCATGCAGAAGATGTGGGATAATATCCCGCAAGTCTTAACAGGGACTGAGAGATTTTCACTCACGCTGACGGCTTTGAAGGCCGTTGGTCTAATTGCTAGCCTAAGTCCCTAGGTGATGAGGAGTGCCACAGCAGCAGGGGCAAGTGGGAGAAGAAGGGTAGTTGCTGTGGTCGAGACAGCCAAGGGAAGCGTGAATTGGGGGGAGTAGAATCGTCAGGGGGTGACACCAACGAGGTTATTAGGGAACATTGTCAGGGTCATTGCATACGAGAGACGGAGGTAGAAGTAAAGGCTTAATAGGGCAGTTAATGCAGCTACTGTGGCGAGGGCTGGGAGATCTTGTTTGGTGAGTTCTTGGAGAATAAATCATTTGGGTATGAAGCCGGTAAGGGGTGGAAGACCACCTAGGGAGAGTAAAACAAGGGGGGCGAGGGCTGTGAGGGCAGGGGTTTTTGCTCATGAGATTGCGAGTGCATTAACAGTAGTGGCTTTGTTTACTTTGAAGATGAGGAATGCTGAAAAGGTCATAGTAAAGTATGTGAGGAGTGCGAGGAGACTCAGGAGTGGTGAAAATTGAAGGATCAGCATCATTCAGCCAAGGTGTGCAATTGAGGAATAGGCAAGGACTTTACGCAGCTGTGTTTGGTTGAGACCGCCCCACCCACCGACAAGGGCAGAAAGTAAGCCGATGATGATTAGGGGGGTGGGGTTGGTTGTTTGAATTTGTAGTAAGAGAGCAAAGGGGGCAAGTTTTTGTCATGTGGAGAGAATTAACCCGGTGGTAAGATCTAGGCCCTGAAGAACTTCGGGGAGCCAAGAATGTATTGGTGCTAGTCCAATTTTTAGTGCTAGGGCAATCACAATTATTGTTGTGGGTAGCGGGTGTGTTATTTGTTGGATGTCCCATTGGCCGGTAAGTCAAGCGTTGGTTGTGCTTGCAAACAGGAGCGTGGCGGCTGCCGTGGCTTGTGCTAGGAAGTATTTAGTAGTCGCTTCTACTGCTCGTGGGTGGTGATGTTGAGCTATTAGTGGAATAATGGCGAGTGTATTAATTTCGAGGCCCATTCAAGCGAGAAGTCAGTGCGAGCTTGCAAATGTGAGTGTTGTACCTAGGCCCAAACCAAATAGAAGGGTGGTCAAGATGTAGGGGTTCATTAGCAAAGGCAGGGTTTTAACCTACATGGTTGGGGTATGGGCCCAAGAGCTTGTTTAGCTGACTTTACTAGGAAGTGGTGTAGAGGAAGCACGAAGAGTTTTGATCTCTTCAGGTTGGGTTCGATCCCCTTCTTTCTAAGGAGTTGGGGGGACTTTAACCCCCATGATTCACTCTATCAAAGTGGCCCTTTAAATTCAGGCACAGCTCCTGCGCTTACAGTTGTGGTGGAAGGCCAGCGAATGCGATGGGGAGCGCTAAGTGTCAAATAACCAGGGCTAGTGTTAGTGGGAGGAAATTTTTTCAAATGAGGTGTATGAGCTGGTCGTAACGGAATCGTGGGTATGAGGCTCGAACCCAGAGGAAGACAACTGAGAGAAGAGCTGCTTTAGTTATGATATTAATGCTGGTTAATTCTGGGATAGATGGAATGTGAGAGGCGCCTAGAAATAGTGTTGCGGATAGAGCATTTATTAGGAGAATGTTCGAGTATTCAGCTAAAAAGAATAAAGCGAAGGGTCCCCCTGCATACTCTACGTTGAAGCCTGAGACAAGTTCAGACTCTCCTTCTGTTAGATCGAAGGGTGCACGGTTTGTCTCGGCAAGGGTGGAGATGTATCATATGGCAGCCAGGGGTCAGGCGGGCACTACCAGCCAGATGGCTTCTTGGGCTGTGTTAAAGGTCTGAAGTGTGAAGCCTCCTGTAAAGATAATGATGTTGAGTAAAATGAGCCCAAGGCTCACTTCGTAAGAGATCGTTTGGGCAACAGCTCGTAGTGCACCTACTAGGGCATATTTTGAATTGGATGCTCATCCTGATCCGAGGATGGAATAAACTGCAAGACTAGACAGTGCCAGGATGAATAAGATACCTAGGTTAAGGTCAATAACGGGGTAGGGAAAAGGCATGGGGGCTCAAAGTGTAAGGGCTAGGGTGAGTGCGAGTATGGGGGCTACGAGGAACAGAACAGGTGAGGCGGTTGAAGGGCGAACGGGCTCCTTGATAAATAGTTTTACCCCGTCAGCAATGGGTTGAAGGAGGCCGTAAGGCCCTACGATGTTAGGCCCTTTTCGGAGTTGTATATAGCCTAGCACTTTTCGTTCAAGGAGGGTAAGGAATGCTACGGCTAGCAAAACGGGTACAATAAAGGCTAGTGGATTAATAATATGCGTAATGAGGGTTGAAATCATAGTTAAGGAGAGGACTTGAACCTCTGTGGAAAGGGCTTAGGTCTTTTGCATTAGCCGGGCTCTGCCACCCCAACTTGCTGTTATCTCCAGCAAAATGGTTATGCCCTTTTGCCTAGTTTAGATTTTTTCATTAGGTGGGGGTGAGGCGTACTTTTAGCATAGGCCCCTTCTTTTCGGTCCTTTCGTACTAGAAAAGATCATGTCATAGATAGAAACTGACCTGGATTACTCCGGTCTGAACTCAGATCACGTAGGACTTTAATCGTTGAACAAACGAACCCTTAATAGCGGCTGCACCATTAGGATGTCCTGATCCAACATCGAGGTCGTAAACCCCCTTGTCGATATGGGCTCTAAAAGGGGATTGCGCTGTTATCCCTAGGGTAACTTGGTTCGTTGATCGGTTTTACCGGATCAGTTTGGTCAGAATTTCTGCTGGTTAGAGCTGTTGCTCTGGCTTGCGGGAGAAGAAGTAACTTAGGGGTGTGCTCCCTTTCCACGTGGGGGTTTTGTATTCCCCATGGTCGCCCCAACCGAAGACATCAAGGCAGGTTCCATTTAGTTCAGGCCCTTAGCTGGGGGTATTTGACATGGTCCACCTGTGTGTCTAAAGCTCCATAGGGTCTTCTCGTCTTATGGTTTTATCCCCGCTTCTGCACGGGGAGATCAATTTCATTGACCAGGGGAAGGAGACAGTTAAGCCCTCGTTATGCCATTCATACAGGTCTTCATTTAAAAGACAAGTGATTACGCTACCTTTGCACGGTCAAAATACCGCGGCCGTTGAACTAAGTCGTCACTGGGCAGGCGGGACCTCTTATACTGTGGTTATGCAAGAGGCGATGTTTTTGGTAAACAGGCGAGGCTTGGGGTATGTTTGCCGAGTTCCTTCTCCCCCTTTTGGTCTTTCCTTTTGGGCACACCAGTGTGGGGTTAACGGGTTTTCATTGGATGTTTTTCTGGCCTGAATTTGTGGTGGTTTCCAATACCCTCTTTGATTGGGGCCGTTAAGATTCGGTGGGGGGTCCGTTCCGATTTACACATGTGCAAGGAGAAAGTGGTTGTACTTTCTTATTACTCATATTAGCATAGTCGTTCCTATGTGATGCATAGGAGGGCCTGTTAAATGTGGGGGATTAAGATAAGGTTATCGGTATAACGGGAGGGCTTCATGTTTGAGCTTTAACGCTTTCTGTTAAGGTGGCTGCTTTTAGGCCCACTAAAACATCTGTCCTTATTTGAATATGATCTTTATCCTGCTGGAAAAGTTGTGTCTTGTTTCAAAGGGGCTGTACCCCCTTTGACTAACACCCCTGATTTCTTATTGCATCTGAAGGGTTAAATAAAGTGCATGAGTGGAGAATCCAGGGGGCTGAACTTCTATTCAATTCACAGGCAACCAGCTATAACTAAGTTCGGTAGGTTTGTCACCTCTACTCAAAGCTCTTCCCACTCTTTTGCCACAGAGACGGGTTCGCCCTATAAATAGGCTGTCTTGGAGTAGCTCACTCAGTTTCGGGGTTACAAACTTTAGGGTCTCTTTGCTTGAAAGTGCTTGCTAAATCATGATGCAAAAGGTACGAGCTTTAAGCTCTGCTTCTTTAAGCTTTACTGGGCTTTTTCATCTCTCTTTCAGCTTTCCCTTGCGGTACTTTTTCTATTGCTCCAAATTTCCTTTTTTATCGCCTGGACTTAGGGGGGAGAATGGTTTAGCTACGTGGGTGTTTCGTGCTTTAGGGGTTATGAATGGGGGTTTGTTGTGTTAAGGGGTGGGGCTAGCTAATAGGCGTCAGGGTGATCCGACTTGCACGGACGTCTTCTCGGTGTAAGTGAGATGCTGTATCTATCTTAGCTACACTCTGATTTTTCCAAGTACACCTTCCGGTACACTTACCATGTTACGACTTTCCTCCCCTTCGCGGGTTGTTGGCTCTTAATTAGATTCGTTCAGGGGGCTTGGGGAGGGTGACGGGCGGTGTGTGCGCGCTTTAGGGCCAGTTTCAGCGGGACGCTCTACTTCCTGCTTACTGCTAAATCCTCCTTCAGCTGCATGTTTCAATGCAACATTCGTGTTTGCTATACTTAGCAAATGTAGCCCATTTCTTCCCCCCTCATTCACTACACCTCGACCTGACGTTTTGGGCTGTGCCAATTTTGCTTACTGTAAATCCTTCACAGGGTAAGCTGACGACGGTGGTATATAGGCGGATAAAACAAGAGGGGGTGAGGTTTAACGGGGGTTATCGGTTCTAGAACAGGCTCCTCTAGGTGGATGTTAAGCACCGCCAAGTCCTTTGGGTTTTAAACTGACGTTCATAATTCCCGGGCGGATATGGAGTGTATGGTGCAATCGATGTTTAGGGCTAAGCATAGTGGGGTATCTAATCCCAGTTTGTTCCTTAGCTTTCGTGGGTTCAGGATAGGTAGAGCTACTTTCGTAATTGGGTTTCATACTCTCGGGTGCGTATAACAGCTTTGAGAGCGTTCGGCTCTAGTTTAGTAAATTCCCTAACCACTCTTTACGCCGTTGTTTGTCAACTTGGGCCTCTCGTATAACCGCGGTGGCTGGCACGAGTTTTACCGGCCCTCTTAACCTTAACTAAGTCAAGTTTTCACTTATGGCTTAATATTTATCACTGCTGAGGTCCCTTGAGGGTGTGGCTAAGCAAGGCGTCGTGGGCTAGCTGGGCTTGTGCCTGATACCGGCTCCTAGTTCCCAAGCAGGGAGTTGTGGGCATTCTCACAGGGGGGCGGATACTTGCATGTGTAAGTTTAGTTAAAGTCGACAGTAAAGTCAGGACCAAGCCTTTGTGCCCCCGGGGCTTTCTAGGGCCCATCTTAACATCTTCAGTGTTATGCTTTAATTAAGCTACGTTAGC